AGGGAGGAAATACAAAAAAATAGAAGAGAAAAGTCATACAAAGTTATATACAAATCACTACCCCCTTTTTTGTATTTCCTTAATTTATTTCCTTAATTGAATTTAGGTTGATTAGGACGAAGTTCCTTAAAAACCTCCGCCTTCTTTAAAATATCCTGAACAGTTCCTGTAGGTTGAGCCCCTTTTTCAAGGAAATATAAAATAGCAGGAACATTTAAATAAGTTTGATTCTTTATCGGATCATAAAAACCCACTTTCCGAAGATCTTTTCCTTCTCTTCGGGATCGAACATCAATTGCAACGATTCGATAGACGGCTCATTGGGATAGATGTAGATGAACAACACCCCCCCCTAGAAACGTATAGGAAGCTTTCTCCTCGTACGGCTCGAGAAAAATGATTGATTCGAGGTTTTGTCTCTGTATGGAATTCTATCTAAGAAATGACAACTGGGTCCATAAAATGATCAAATCAATTAAAGATGTAAATCTTTTTTTTCTTCTTTCTTACTGAAAATGAAAAAGAAACCATTCGTACTCTCATAACTCAAGTTGGATAACTTTCAAAGAGTTCAAAGGAAAACCTTTTGGGAATTTCATTTATTGAGTGGTCTTTCCTCCTTTTTTGTTTGTCTCGTTTAAAATCGATTTGGATTCTTCAGTCTGATCCAGTTATTAAGACAATTTAAAAGGTGTTTCCTTGTTCTGGGATCCTTTATCTTTGTTTTATTTTAAATCATTGGGTTTAGACATTACTTCGGTGCTTTTTAATCCTTTCAAAATGGCAGCAACATACCCCTTTTGCGATTTCTATGAAAGAATCCTACAAGACGATGGATTCCCGCGTGAAACACTTTGGATCGAAAAAGTTTGATCAATTCCAAGAAATTTTTGAATTTGAAACTTGCTCGAATTGGATTCTTTCGATTTCCATACCGAAGATATATTTACGAAGTTGTTTCAATTTTTTTATTGATTGGCATTAACCCTAGACCCTTGCCCCGAGAAATAAATTAATACTTTCTACTCGAGCTCCATCATGGACTATTTACATTCCAAGACAACAAAAAACGAGGGGTTCTAGTGAAACAGAACCAATGATGTCGAGCCAAGAGCACCTTCATTCCTACATAAAATGGTGGATGTACAAATCCACAACGGATCATGTCCTTCAAGTCGCACGTTGCTTTCTACCACATCGTTTCAAACGAAGTTTTACCATAACATTCCTCTAAGAACCGGTATGGAATTGATTCAATTATGGAATCATGAATAGTCATTGGTTGGGCTGATGTATAAACACCCTAATCTATAGTATTTTCTATATAGAAGATATAGAAAATACTATAGATATAGGTGGATAAAGATTTTTCTGAAGAAATCGTAGTAAGACCCCATCGCTAATATTAATTTGTCTAACATATTAATTAATATATATATAATAAATAATTTTTTTATATAAATACTAAATAATAATAAATAAGACGAATAAATGAATTCTTTTTGATTCTGCATCTTCACGTGACTTAATAGGAGAGATTGACCTATTTCATACTTCTTCAAATAGCAAAGATTCAGCTTATAAGGAATGATTAAAACGATTTCTCTTTCGAAATTTCGAATAAATTTTGAAAGTTCCCTTTTCGACATCATTATTAGAAGAAAATTTGATAGTTAAAAAAAACTTTTGATCATCTTAGGAAAAAAGATAAGTCTTTTTTTTTAATTGAATCATCAACGATTAACATTTTTTTTATGAGATGGATAAAAAAAGATTAATGTAAGGTAAGATTTTCATTCTTATTCTTTTTTTTTTCATCTGATTGATAAAATCCAAAGAATGAGGAGGGTTTCGTATCTATCAATTCGATCAAATAGACCGAGCAGTTGTCACCGTTTATAGATATTGAAATGAACGCCTTCCCATTACTGATTAACTCCTATCTACCCCATTCTATGGGACTGATGCAGCATAAATCGAAAGAAAAGAAGGGGGTGTCCTAGTCTTTTTTATTTTTACGAAATGCGAGCTGTCTAGGCACAAAGCCAAACAAGTCCAGATTAAGTCAAGTTTTTGCTCCTTTTTTTGATATTTTAGCCTAACTCATTGATTAAGAATTAAGAGACTTAGTGAATTTAATTAGTACCAAAAACCCCCTCTTGGCGAAAAGTCAAGAAATCCACAAAAAATAAAATTGAATCTAATTAGGCTAATTTAGGGGGTAGAGAATACGAGATAGGGAATATGGATTCTTTCGCATCTCGATTCTGTTTTTGAAAAAAAAAAACGATTCAGCGAAGAAAAAAATCAGAAACAACAATCACATTCCAGCTAACATTTCGATTTTAAACAGAACATTGTTAAAAAGCAATCTGTATTCTCATAGAATATATATGGTCTGGGACGGAAGGATTCGAACCTCCGAATAGCGGGACCAAAACCCGTTGCCTTACCACTTGGCCACGCCCCATTTAGATTTCTATGCGATACTAATTACTAA